TAGCGGTTGTTAAATCGGGGCGAATACTATATGAAATAGGTGGAGTAACTGAAAATATAGCTAAAAGGGCTATTTTAATAGCAGCATCGAAAATGCCTATACGAACTCAATTTATTAGTTCGGGATAAAAAAATAGAACCCACAGAAATGGGTCTTTATGGATAAAAAAGACCGCACAGGTCTCTTTTTTTGGACAAACAATATTTCTTTTATTTTCTTCGTCCTTTAGAATTGGAAGAATAGACTAAAAAATTGATATGATTCAACCTCAGACTTATTTAAATGTAGCGGATAACAGCGGGGCTCGAGAATTGATGTGTATTCGAATTATAGGAGCTAGCAATCGTCGATATGCTCATATTGGTGACGTTATTGTTGCTGTGATCAAAGAAGCATTACCAAATATGTCCCTAGAAAAATCAGAAGTAGTCAGAGCTGTAATTGTTCGTACCTGTAAAGAACTTAAACGCGACAGCGGTATGATAATACGATATGATGACAATGCCGCGGTTGTGATTGATCAAGAAGGAAATCCAAAAGGAACTCGAATCTTTGGTGCAATCCCACGGGAATTGAGACAATTAAATTTTACTAAAATAGTTTCATTAGCTCCCGAGGTATTATAAAATAAAACGAGATCGTAAAATCTTTAGAAAGAAAGAAATTAAGAACTAGATTAATTCCCAGATTGTGTCTCACGTATATATCTTTCAAATTCATATTCATAAACCAATAAAAAAAAAAGAAAAACATGTTAATTATATCCAATTTTGAGACACCAATCATTTTAGTTCATCATGGGTAGGGACACTATTGCTGAGATAATAACCTCTATACGAAATGCTGATATGGATAAAAAACGAGTTGTTCGCATAGCATCTACTAATATTACTGAAAATATTGTTAAAATACTTTTCCGCGAGGGTTTTATCGAAAACGTCAGAAAACATCAAGAAAAAAACAAATCTTTTTTAGTTTTAACCCTGCGACATAGAAGGAATAGGAAAAGACCCTATAGAAATTTTTTAAATTTAAAACGGATCAGTCGACCTGGTCTACGAATATATTCTAACTCTCAACGAATTCCTAGAATTTTAGGTGGGATGGGAATTGTAATTCTTTCTACTTCTCGAGGTATAATGACAGACCGGGAAGCTCGACTAGAAAGAATCGGCGGAGAGTTGTTGTGTTCTATATGGTAATCCATTTAATATCCAAATGGGATCCGACTCTCTTTCTATTTGTAAAAAAAAGTTGTCTAATATCGTTTCTCGTACATTAGTTGATACTTCAAGGGGGCTTTACCTGGAATGAAAGAACAAAAATGGATTCATGAAGGTTTAATTACTGAATCACTTCCCAACGGCATGTTCCGGGTTCGGTTAGATAATGAAGATCTGATTCTAGGTTATGTTTCAGGAAAGATACGACGTAGTTTTATACGGATATTGCCAGGCGATCAAGTCAAAATTGAAGTAAGTCGTTATGATTCAACGAGAGGACGTATAATTTATCGACTCCGAAACAAGGATTCGAAAGATTAGGTGGTTTTTATTCAATACAATTCAAGATGAAAAATTTCAAGAAACTTTTTTTCTACCAAGAAGTAGATTCAGAATTAATATAAGGAATGATAAATATGAAAATAAGAGTTTCCGTTCGTAAAATTTGTGAAAAGTGTCGACTAATCCGTAGGCGGGGGCGCATTATAGTAATTTGCTCCAACCCCAGACATAAACAAAGACAAGGATAATCAGACTCGCTAAAGGGTTCAATGTAAAAATAAGAAATCTCTTTTGACATGAAATGGATATATCCATATATTTCGGACTCATATTTATGAGATGCTAAAATATGGCAAAAGCTATACCGATAATTGGTTCACGTAGGAATGGACGTATTGGTTCACGTAAGAGTGCACGTAGAATACCAAAGGGAGTTATTCATGTTCAAGCAAGTTTCAATAATACCATTGTCACGGTTACAGATGTACGGGGTCGAGTGGTTTCCTGGTCCTCTGCCGGTACTTGTGGATTCAAGGGTACGAGAAGAGGGACACCTTTTGCCGCTCAAACTGCAGCAGCAAATGTTATTCGTACAGTAGTTGATCAAGGTATGCAACGAGCAGAAGTCATGATAAAAGGTCCCGGTCTCGGAAGAGACGCAGCATTACGCGCTATTCGTAGAAGTGGTATACTATTAACTTTCGTACGGGATGTAACCCCTATGCCACATAATGGCTGTAGACCTCCGAAAAAAAGACGTGTGTAGGAAATGAACAGTGAAGAAATTTAAAGAGAAACAAGAGAAATAAATGATTCAAATTCAATCAAATAAAATAATATTACTATGGTTCGAGAGAAAGTAACAGTATCTACTCGGACACTACAGTGGAAATGTGTTGAATCAAGAACAGACAGTAAACGTCTTTATTACGGGCGCTTTATTCTCTCTCCACTTATGAAAGGCCAAGCCGACACAATAGGCATTGCGATGCGAA